TTATTGAAGCCATTGAATTCGGAATATGGTAAAGTAGCTCCTGGATGGGGAACTACTCCTTTGATGGGTGTCGCAATGGCTCTATTTGCGATATTCCTATCCATTATTTTGGAGATTTATAATTCCTCCGTTTTACTGGATGGAATTTCAATGAATTAGATTCATAAAAATGACAAAGTCCTGGTTTTTCAATACAAAGTGAAACATGTAGGTTTAGGATTTTGATCCCAGTCGATTGCGGCAGTTCGATCGCGGAGTTTCTTTCTGTATTCCCGGAATTATGAGTGTGTGACTTGTTAGAATGGATCCTATTATATTAATAGTACAGAGAACGGGTCTGTCATCTTGGGATAGGTGCTTTTACCTCGTCGGATATTCAGTCGAGTATCCGGAGCACGGAATAGATGAAGATAACAAAGTATTAGAACTATGATTCATACTTAGTATTCATACCTCGCAGCCGGAGAATGAAAGGTTAGAAATTGAAAGATTTTGCCTCTTTCAAATTCCCGTTTGTGCTTATTTTGATCAAAGGGCAAAGGTAGGGCATAAAGTAGATTTCTTTTTTTTTTGAGTGAGTATATCCACTCATTGACTAAGTGGTTTGACTAAGTGGTGATCCAACGGTTCTTACTCATGGAATCTTTGGACTTAGGTGGAATTGCAGGGTTTGTTGAATCACTGTGGTTCTAGTATGAGTCTGAAGTTTCAATCGATTCCTAGGGTCTTAACAAGAGAATTCCTATTCATACAAAAAAAGAATGAAAGAAAATAAGAAATAGAAAATACAAAATGATACACAAAGAAAAAAAATCAAAGAAATAGGTAAAGAGAAGATTCAAGAGGTGCCTATCAACATAAAGCTAAAGACGGCTAAGCCGACTTGATTTTTTGGCATTATAGCCACAAAGAAGAGCTTTCCTATTTGGACCCCTTATCTATCTTCCTATAAAATGGAATGATAGGGTTCCTAAGTTTCAAACCTTCGATTCCATATCCGTTTGAACCAGTATAGTATTGGGGTGATTTTGTTTGAGCTGTACGAGAGGAAATTCTCATATACAGTTCTCGGAGGGGGAGTTCCTTAGCTTTGGGTTACCTATCTCAATAAAGTCTATGATTGGTTCGAAGAACGTCTCGAGATTCAGGCGATTGCGGACGATATAACTAGTAAGTACGTTCCCCCTCATGTCAACATCTTTTATTGTCTGGGAGGAATTACGCTTACTTGTTTTTTAGTACAAGTAGCTACCGGATTTGCTATGACGTTTTACTACCGCCCTACTGTTACTGAGGCTTTTGCTTCTGTTCAATACATAATGACTGAAGCCAACTTTGGGTGGTTAATCCGATCAGTCCATCGATGGTCGGCAAGTATGATGGTTCTAATGATGATCTTGCACGTATTTCGTGTGTATCTTACCGGTGGTTTTAAAAAACCTCGGGAATTGACTTGGGTTACAGGTGTGGTTTTGGCTGTATTGACTGCATCCTTTGGTGTAACTGGTTATTCCTTACCTCGGGACCAAATCGGTTATTGGGCAGTCAAAATTGTAACAGGCGTACCGGAAGCTATTCCTGTAATAGGATCGCCTTTGGTAGAGTTATTGCGCGGAAGTGCTAGTGTGGGACAATCCACTTTGACGCGTTTTTATAGTTTACACACTTTTGTATTACCCCTTCTTAGCGCTGTATTTATGTTAATTCATTTCCTAATGATACGTAAGCAAGGTATTTCTGGCCCTTTATAAAGCATATAGATCGTAGATATTTGTAATCAATCCTTTTTTTTCTCTTGGCGGCGGAATAAGAGTAGTTCATTGCTACAAATATGTCTTATTGAAAAGAAGAAGACATGTCTTTGGATCTTTCTCTTCAACTTTACAACATTGCATTACTTATTTGATACGAATAGTTGAAGTGAATTTTCTGAAAATCAAATGGATTATGGGAGTGTGTGACTTGAACTATTGATTGGGCTATGCGGATATATGCTTTTATCTGCCGCATTGGAATTCGAAACAGAATGTGTCTTTGTGCCACCCACCATGTAAGCCTCATAGAGAGGATAGGCGGGTCCCTTAAAGAGAATCTTTTCTATGATTCGACCCGATCATGTCGTGCATGGCATGAACAGGCTCCGTAAAATCCAGTAAAAGAAGTGATGGGTTCTAATCCAGAATCTTGGATAGATATATACTATACGTAATGTAAATGCATTCATTTCCTATGCATTGACCCGATGAGACTATTGGAGTGAAGCAAGGGATCTAAAGAGGAGTGGGGGCTAGACTAGAATTAGTAACAAGAAAATCCTGTGTATGGAAAAAAGATCTCGCTATTTTTTGAAAAAGCCACTCACAAGGGCTGAGACGACCCAGAAAGCGCTTGATCAGGATCAACTTTGTAATTGTAAGCCTACTTGGGTATGGAGCATTCACCTGTAAGAACTGAATTCCTTGTAGAATTTGGTGCGTCTCTGGAAAACGGAATCCGGTCC